ATGGATGAAGATATGGTCTCTATGGATCCTATTGAATTTCATTCAGAGGAGGAACCTTATAGAGATCGTATCCATTCTTATCAAAGAAGGACAGGGTTAACTGAAGCTGTTCAAACAGGCATAGGTCAACTAAATGGCATTCCCATAGCAATTGGGGTTATGGATTTTCAGTTCATGGGGGGTAGTATGGGATCTGTAGTAGGCGAGAAAATAACCCGTTTGATCGAGTATGCTACTAATCGATCTCTACCTGTCATTATTGTGTGTGCTTCTGGAGGAGCACGCATGCAAGAAGGAAGTTTGAGCTTGATGCAAATGGCTAAAATATCTTCTGCTTCATCTAATTATCAATCAAATAAAAAGTTATTCTACGTATCAATCCTTACATCTCCTACAACCGGTGGAGTAACAGCCAGTTTTGGTATGTTGGGAGATGTTATTATTGCTGAACCCAATGCCTACATTGCATTTGCGGGTAAAAGAGTAATTGAACAAACATTGAATAAAATAGTACCCGATGGTTCACAAGCGGCTGAGTATTCATTCCATAAGGGCTTATTCGACCTAATCGTACCACGTAATCCTTTAAAAGGTGTTCTGAGTGAGTTATTTCAGCTACACGGTTTCTTTCCCTTGAATAAAAAAAATATATATATATCGAAAGAAAATATAGAATAGAAGTGGATTTCTATATCTACCAGGAAATCCCCCTTTTTACTAGGAATCTCCGTTTGTTGGATTGAATTAGTTTAGTTAAAGTCACGCACTTAATAATGGAATTTTAAAATAATTCAATATTTAATATTAATAAGAAAATCCTTATTCGAAAGATAGAAAGAATATGAGGATAGGAGAATAATAAGAAAATTGATTCAAGCGTATCATCATATTCGTGTAGAAAGAGAAATAGGTACACTTAATTCCCCATCCCTTGCACTTATTAACTACTTAATATTATTTATTACTTACACTTACTATTTTTTATAATAGATATACTTATCATAAGATATCTTTATAATAGGTAAAAATAAAATATTAAATTGAGGTACTCATTCCATGACAGATCTTAACTTACCCTCTATTTTTGTTCCTTTAGTGGGCCTAGTATTTCCGGCAATTGCAATGGCTTCTTTATTTCTTCATGTCCAAAAAAATAAGATTGTCTAGATCCGACGGGACAAAATTGCATCAATTTTTTTCAACACTGGATCATAATAAGCTATTTCTTTAGTGTAATATGGTAGGATATGTGACTTTTTCCGAACACAAATGAAAGAACTGTTATGCATGCGGATACATTATATCTGCATAAATGCATGTATATGCGGGTGGGTATAGTTGGTTAAAAATGATCCGCGAATATTTTTCTAATTTATAATAGAAAGTCAATGTATCTAACCAATTACTTCTAATGGTTCATATCAGAATAGTACTAGTTGATGAAAGTTATTTTGGCATCAAGAAAAGTAAAATTCATTTTGGTTATTCTCTCAATTCCAATCGAATGCAACTAGATCTAATATAGTATGAACTGGCGATCAGAACATATATGGATAGAACTAATAACAGGGTCTCGAAAAACAAGTAATTTTTTCTGGGCCTGTATCCTTCTTTTAGGTTCACTAGGATTTTTAGTGGTTGGAACTTCCAGTTATCTTGGTAGGAATCTGATATCAGGATTTCCATCTAACCAAATCATTTTTTTTCCACAAGGGATCGTGATGTCTTTTTATGGGATCGCGGGTCTATTTATTAGTTCCTATTTGTGGTGTACCATTTCATGGAATGTGGGTAGTGGTTATGACCGATTCGATAGAAAAGAAGGAATAATGTGTATTTTTCGTTGGGGATTCCCTGGAATAAATCGTCGAATCTTCCTTCGCTTCTTTCTGAAAGATATCCAATCAATCAGAATGGAGGTTAAAGAGGGTATTTTTCCTCGTCGTGTTCTTTATATGGAAATCAGAGGCCAAGGAACCATTCCCTTGACTCGTACTGATGAGAATTTTACTCCACGAGAAATTGAACAAAAAGCTGCAGAATTAGCCTATTTTTTGCGAGTACCAATTGAAGTATTTTGAAATGAAGAATGAATGTTTTCCCAGCATGAGGGAAGGAACTTACTAATTTCCTTTTAATTTAATACAACTGAAGTTTCTTCAGAATATTCATTTTTTTTATCCGAAAAAGACCCTTATTCTATTTCCATATTCCTTCTAGACCCAAGGACTCAATTCTTACACAAAAATGGAAATAGATCCCTGGGTTCGATACCTTGTTATATAACTTATAACTCGTACTTTAGAGAAATATCAGATAGAGTTGACGAATGAAGCAGTTCATTAACAATTCACAGATAATAAATGAAAAAAAAGAAAGCATTGACTTCCCTCCCATATCTTGCATCTATAATATTTTTGCCCTGGTGGGTCTCTCTATCATTTAATAAAAGTCTGGAACCTTGGGTTACTAATTGGTGGAATACTAGGCAATCCGAAACTTTTTTAAATGATATTCAAGAGAAAAATGTTCTAGAAAAATTCCTAGAATTAAAGGAACTCCTCTTGTTGAATGAAATGATAAAGGAATACCCGGAGACACGTATACAAAAGCTTCCTATAGAAATACACAAGGAAACGATACAATTGGTCAAAACACACAATGAATATCATCTCCATATAATTTTGCATTTCTCGACAAATATAATCTGTTTCACTATTCTAAGTGGTTATTTTATTCTGGGTAATGAAGAACTTGTCATTCTTAATTCTTGGGTTCAGGAATTCCTCTATAACTTAAGTGACACAATAAAAGCTTTTTCGATTCTTTTAGTTACGGATTTATGGATCGGATTTCACTCGACCCATGGTTGGGAACTCATGATTGGTTCGATCTACAACGATTTTGGACTGGCTCATAATGATCAAATTATATCTGGTCTTGTTTCCACTTTTCCAGTTATTCTAGATACAATTGTGAAATATTGGATCTTCCATTTTTTAAATCGCGTATCTCCTTCGCTTGTAGTAATTTATCATTCAATGAATGAATGAAGAACTTATTTGATCTCCCGATATCAATCAAATCAGAATTTTTCTTCGTGTATAACGTGTATAAAGAAAGCATTTTACTTATTCTTTATATTTCTACCTCTTCAAGGTATCCGTCCTATATTCCAGTACAATTATTTCCGTACAATGGCAGATTCGTGGATAGGGAACTATACTAGCTACCTATCTAATTTATTGTAGAAATTCCGGGATCAATGATTGTACCATGCAAAATAGAAATACTTTTTCTTGGGTAAAGGAACAGATGACTCGATCTATTTCTGTATTGATCATGATATATGTAATAACTCGAGCATCCATTTCAAATGCATATCCCATTTTTGCGCAGCAAGGTTACGAAAATCCACGAGAAGCAACGGGGCGAATTGTATGTGCCAATTGCCATTTAGCTAATAAGCCTGTGGATATTGAAGTTCCACAAGCTGTACTTCCTGATACTGTATTTGAAGCAGTTGTTCGAATTCCTTATGATATGCAACTGAAACAAGTTCTTGCTAATGGTAAAAAAGGGTCTTTAAATGTGGGGGCTGTTCTTATTTTACCCGAGGGATTCGAATTAGCCCCCCCCGATCGTATTTCTCCTGAAGTGAAAGAAAAAATGGGAAATCTTTCTTTTCAGAGTTATCGTCCCAATAAAAGAAATATTCTTGTGATAGGTCCTGTTCCAGGTCAGAAATATAGTGAAATCATCTTTCCCATTCTTTCCCCCGACCCCACTACGAAGAAAGACGTTCACTTCTTAAAATATCCGATATATGTAGGTGGGAACAGGGGAAGGGGTCAGATTTATCCTGATGGGAGCAAGAGTAACAATACAGTTTATAATGCTACATCCGCAGGTATAGTAAGCAGAATAGGACGTAAAGAAAAGGGAGGATATGAAATAACCATAGTGGATGCATCGGATGGACACCAAGTAGTTGATATTATACCTCCAGGACCAGAACTTCTTGTTTCAGAGGGGGAATCCATCAAGCTTGATCAACCATTAACAAGCAATCCAAACGTGGGAGGTTTTGGTCAGGGAGATGCGGAAATAGTGCTTCAAGATCCATTACGCGTCCAAGGTCTTTTATTCTTCTTTGCATCCGTTATTTTGGCACAAATCTTTTTGGTTCTTAAAAAGAAACAGTTTGAAAAGGTTCAATTGTACGAAATGAATTTCTAGATCCAGAGATTACTTAACATCAAGTTAGTAAAAAGCGCGGAATTCTTGTTGATCAATATAATTATGTTATGTAATGTATGATCAAAAAATTATTTAAATCCCTTTACTTGCTTTGTTTATACTGTTTTTGCGGGAGGTCCGGAATTCATTACTTGTATCCCATTTCTAGTACTAGACAATAGGCCTACAAAAAAGGAAGGATACAAGGCAAGGACGGGACAAATGAAAGGAAGAATAAATACTTCTAGGAGAGGGGGGATTACGAGTCTTCCTAATCTTCTATTCGACACAAGAGAAAGGATTTTCTACCCTTTCTCTTGTGTCGTCTTGTATCGAAATAATAATGATTTTTATCCTGTTCATCAAAGATTACTATTTCTTCTTTTCCGGGTCTATAGAAATTCTTTTGTTTAGATTCATAAGAAGTAGTGGACAAACAAAGGAGGGGTAGAGGGAAATAATTCATTGAGCAAATGGAACTTCTTCTATTATTCATATTCAATTAACTTCAACTTATAACTTATAAAAGAAAAATTCTTCAAATAATTGGACTTTTACTCTTTTGCTTGAAAAGCAGATGAAATTCCATTTTTCAAAAACATTATAAGAAACAAAGGAATAGGGTGGTTTGAGACATCAGAGCAAAGGATCCGTTTTCTCATTTCTACGAATCCAATTTTTTTCTTATGTTGACTGGATAACTTTCTAATTTGTATGTTATGGAATAGATAAAAGTCTCGTTCTAAGAGTAAGAACTCAGC